TATTTGTATCATAAACATTATTTTTTATGCTTAAATTAGGAGTGATCTCAAACTGCCATTCAATGGCATGCATGGAATAGTATGATGAATACATCGAATAGTTTGAGGGAAAGCAAAAAAAAGCATGAAACATATTTTGAAAAAAAGAAGCGGTACTTAGATCATTTGCCCTATATGTGGAAATAGAATTTGGACAGATCTTTACCCGGAGTAGAACACGAACCTAAAAGAATTTAAAGGGCCCATTCAGGAACAAGAAAATGACATTGTGATTTGAATCTCGATGAAATAATACATCAATGGGAGGTTAGTTCAATAAGTTCAGTCATTTTTTTTATAGGTAAGGGAAAGGGGACAAAAACTCATGTTTTTTTAAAAAAAGAAGAAAAGCCCTTCATTATAAAAATAAAAACCTGTTACAAAAAAAGAAATAAGACTGGAATTGAAACATTGATTTTTTTTTCGCAATTTTTTGAACCGTATGCATCTAAAGGCGCACGTACGGTTCCTAAGGGATACAATTTTTTCCTAATCAACCGACTTCATCGAGAAAGATTACTTTTTTTAGGTCAAGAAGTTGATAGCGAGATCTCGAATCAAATTGTGGGTCTCATGGTATATCTCAGTATAGAAGATAATACTAGGGATTTTTATTTGTTTATAAATTCTCCCGGCGGATGGGTAATACCGGGAATAGCCATTTATGATACTATGCAATTTGTGCCACCCGATGTACATACAATATGCATGGGATTAGCTGCTTCAATGGGATCTTTCATTCTAGTTGGAGGAGAAATTACCAAACGTCTAGCATTCCCTCACGCTTGGCGCCAATGAGTTTTGATTAAAAAAAAGAAGACTATGCCTTCGCCATATCAAATATAAATAATCAAATAGTAAAAATAAGTAATAATAGCATGGCACTTTGAGTTCGATATGAACAAACCATTATTGTTTTTTTATAACATGAGATTTTGTATCGAGATAGTAGTATGAAATAACGTTTATTTCTGATTATATCTTATGTGTCGGGAGGACGTTTTAGCGTCACAAATCATTTTTCTTCCACATCAGAAGCCTTTTCTTATATTTATGAAAGTAAGGAGAGGAGTACAAAAATTAAAAAAAAAACAAGATCATTTTTTCCTTATTTGGTCGTATTCAGAAAGACACTTTGGGATTGCCAAATCATAGACGAAAGAAATATATAATATAAAGATAAAGCAACAGAACCATCGTAGTATTTTTTTTTACTCTTATGAAAAGAAGGATGGTAAATGGATTATTCAACGATCTTACCGGATCGGATGGATTCTATTTCTTCTCCTCTTCTGTTTCTGTGGAGGAGGGGGGTAGTAAATTCCATTGCAGAGCCGTATGCAATGCACAAAAGGTGCCTGTACGGTTGTTCAATTCTATTTATTTTTTCTTCTTTTTTTTTTTTTTTATCCCTTTCTTTAATTTAACCCCATCATGTGAGATAGAAGAACCGTTTATGATGTTATATCAATATCATCAGGGTTATGATTCACCAACCTGCTAGTTCTTTTTATGAGGCACAGGCGGGGGAATTTATCTTGGAAGCGGAAGAACTGCTGAAACTTCGCGAAACCCTTACAAAAGTTTATGTACAAAGAACGGGCAACCCTTTGTGGGTTGTATCTGAAGACATGGAAAGGGATGTTTTTATGTCGGCAACAGAAGCCCAAGCTCATGGCATTGTTGATCTTGTAGCGGTTGAAAATGAAAATACTGGGGATTTCGTGTAAATCCAGGATTCCATTTCATTTTCAACCATAATTCGCATTTTCCGCGATTTGATATTTGATATTGAATCAAAATAATTCATAATCATCAATCATAAATCAGGTTAAGATCGATCTAAACCAACCCATTCTATAATATAATTCTATATATACGACATGCCAACTATTAAACAACTTATTAGAAACACAAGACAGCCAATAAGAAATGTCACGAAATCCCCCGCTCTTCGAGGATGTCCTCAGCGTCGAGGAACATGTACTAGGGTGTATGTGCGACTCGTTCAGATCATTTGCTCGAGCAAATGAGACAATTTTTTAAGTATTAATGATTAATACCAATTAATAGAATAGGATAGAAGAACACCATTTACTATCTAAAAATGGAGATCTATCATATACCTATATTGTTTGTTGTGTATTGTTTATGGAATTTATGGTTTTCATTGGTGCAAATCCAATCACCTCGATTTGAGATGAGAAGCAATTCCCCATTGGTAGCAAATGGTTATCCATTAAGCGGAGGAAATTATATTATTAAGTATTAAGAAGCAAAACAAAAGGGTTATGCTCATATTCTTGAAAGAACGGACTAACAGGGTCAGCTACCTAGCCAACTTTCATAATTCAATGCCGTCACTGTATGGATAGCTCTTATTGTGAAAAGGCCTATTACTTATAATTGATGGGTAGAGCCAAAGAGTGTGAACTATACAAGTTAACAAAACAATACCGTTTGATTAAATGAGAGATGAGGCTCCGGCGCATAGAGAGGGCCTCAGCGTTTAAGAAGTAACCATAGAAACGATGGAACCCACTATTTTTTTTAGTTTAGTCTCGGTAGAATTTCTTAGTTCCAGATGAACTACATGCCCGGCCTGGAAAGAATAAAAAATCGTGGTTGGGAAGGTCATAGTAGCAAAAGCCATTGGAATTTATATTTTATATATCGGAATAATCCGTTTTGTTATTAATGGAGGGACAAATAATGACTGAAAGAAGAGAATTCAATTAGTTATTCATTAAAGAAGTTTAATTTGATTCAATGACCAGAGTTAAACGAGGGTATACAGCCCGGAGACGTCGAACAAAAATTCGTTTATTTGCATCAACCTTTAGAGGGGCTCATTCAAGACTTACGCGAACGATTATTCAACATAAAATGAGAGCTTTGGTTTCCTCTCATCGAGATAGAGGCAGGCAAAAGAGAAATTTTCGTCGTTTGTGGATTACTCGGATAAATGCAGTAACTCGCGATAATCGCGAGAATAAAGTATTCTATAGTTATAGTCGATTAATACACAATCTGTACAAGAGGCAATTGCTTCTTAATCGTAAAATACTTGCGCAAATAGCTATATCAAATAAGAATTGTCTTTACATGATTTCCAATAAGATCATCAAATAAAGGAAATTATGAAGTAATATACAGGAATGATTGAACCAGAATTCCCCGGAGAATGAACTCCGGGAATTTAGAATAGAATAAACTAAATTGAGATAAAATTAAGAAAGATTAAGTAGTAGGAATGAACGAACATGTTTCAATAAAAAAAATTGCTTATTCCCCCTTTTTTTCTTTTAAGACAAGAATCAAATCTGGATTCTAGGCCTTTTCGAACAAAACATCAATTTGACCTTGAATTCCAATTGGAGTTTTGACTCAATTGAGAAATATGTCTATTTATTTCTGGCTCTAGGACCAGTAGTTCTAGGGATCGACTCGGCTCTCTCAAATTGTTTCTCATTATTGAGAAAAGGTAACAAAGATAAAATACGAGCTTGTTTTATAGCAATAGTAATTAATCGTTGTTGTTTCAAGGTCAATCTATTTACCCGTCTAGATAATATTTTTCCTTGTTCACTAATAAATCGACTAATTAAACTCATGTTTCTATAATCAATTTTATCCCCCGATCCAATTGGGGGCAAACGCCTACGAAAAGAGAGCTTGGATTTACGAAAAAGTTGCTTAGATTTATCCATAGTTTATTCCTTATCTATAAAATTCTATTATTTCTTTAATTCATTTCAGATCCGGCCGAAATAGGGTTTGATTTGTATAATTTGTATTTAGAATTTGCATTATATAATATTTGAATATTTATTTTTTTAATATTTGTATTATTATATTGTATATATATATTATGTTATATCTTAAGTTCTTCCTCTTTCTGCTCTTTGGATTGGAATGGAAAGATTGCACACACGTTCCGTTCGATTTATTTCTTGATTTCCCCATGAATCGTATGCTTGTGACAATAGCGACAAAATTTTCTCAATTCTAATCGACTGGTTGTATTGTGTCGATTCTTTTGAGTAATATATCTAGAAATACCCGACGATTCTTTATTGACACCATTTCGGGCACAACAATTAGTACATTCCAAAATAATTCTGACTCTGACATCTTTACCCTTGGCCATGAACCCCCTTTGGATCGACTTAACTTAACTTTTCTATTTTTGATCCGAAAAAAAAAAGAAGAAAAGAACAAAAAAATTAATAGAAGTTACTAACTCAAAATAAAATTTCTAAAGATTTCATTATAATTAATATTATTTCATTGTAATTAATATATTTATTAATAAAATCTATTTTTTATTAGAAAATAGATTTCTAATAATTTAAGTAGAGTTAATAATTAAGTAATACAATTTTTTTCTAACTATTAATTATTCCTATCCTAATACCAATATTTTATTTATTTATGTATCTTCTTTCTATGCTAGGATTTTTTTGAACCTCCCTTTCCTAGACTGGACCCACATTTCCATTTATGTTCTCCTAAATTCGATTTTATTAGATCAAATTTTTGCTGAGCTGAGATTCAATACATTTTTTTATTTATCTTTCCTTCCTATCCTAAACTAAAGAACTGAAAAAGTAAAAGATGGACAAAATACATTTTTTTAGTCACGTCACATAAAAGTATATCTCTAATTTTTTTCATTTTTTCGCATATCAATAATTAAAAAAGGGAAATGACAAGGCGTCTGGGAATAAACGATTAATCTCTATCAAAAGACCCGCTAAAGACCCAAACCATAAAGTAGTTAGCACAGGTGCCGTGGAAAGATATGTTTTTATATCTCGCATTGAAAATCCTCCTTCTTTATTGTTTATTGTAAAAAAAAACATAGCATAGACATATATTATATGGTCAGATGTCGTAGTTCAAGATCATTTGTATTTATTTTGACGCACAATTCCTAACTAAAAAGGATATGTACAATGAACAAGTAGATGTTCTTGTCCCTAAAAAATACAAGCCCTTCTTTACTGAGCATTATCGAGAAATATTCATTCTTTTTTTATACGTTAGGTTTCAGTCAGATGTATGTAATATAAATACAATTTAAAAACTTATCCTTATCTATTATATGAAATTAAAAAAAAAAAGAAGAAATGGTAATAAAATTGTATTGTATATATACATAAATGGAGAAGAAAATCAAAATGTGGAAAACAAGACAAGGATTTTGTACAATGACATTAGAAAAATAAAACAATTTTGAAAAGGGATGTAGCGCAGCTTGGTAGCGCGTTTGTTTTGGGTACAAAATGTCACAGGTTCAAATCCTGTCATCCCTACCTATTACTTCTCCTATGGGCAGTAACGGGAGATTAATCGAGATCAATTAAAATTGGACATAATCTTTCATTTTTGCATACTATGCATTTACAAGTTGGGGTACAAAAAAATTATTTTCTTTACGGCCATATCCCCTATCATAAGAAAGCGCTCTTAGTTCAGTTCGGTAGAACGCGGGTCTCCAAAACCCGATGTCGTAGGTTCAAATCCTACAGAGCGTGATTCTATTTATATTATGTCGAATGTTGAATCATATACAATAAAATAACTTAATAAAGTTGAATTGTAACTTGAATTTGACCTCCCTGCAAGGAGGAGGTCAATAAAAAAACTATTATTCAATATTCAATCAAAGGTCCAATTGATCGCCGCGTCTGTATTGTAAATATGCAGTTACGAATAATCCTGCCAAAGTAATAGGAATTAGACCTAAAACGATTCCAAATAAAAAAACTTCAATCATTTCGATTTTTTGTTTGAGAGAATAAAAAGAGAGATAAGATCTATCCCTAACATAGTAATCTAAATTATCCGTGAATCTCAATAACCGAGAATTGGCAATTCCCGCGCCCGCGGGAAGGAACTATAGAATACCTCTTGAATTTAAGAGAAATACTTATTTTTATAAATTGTGCATTCAATTCATTTCAAATAAGTCGTATCTTGTTCAAACCAATCAATAGAGCTGGGGTTATAGTTGAAGCAGCCAATAGAAAACCAAAATAACTAGTTATAGTAGGCATTAAAGAGCTAAATTAGATATGTTCTTTTACTACATATGTTGATAAAACACTTACCTAAGTTTCCCAGATACGACAGTAAGAAAAACCCATTGATAGTAGACAATATTAACTTAGTTCCATCTGGATTCATCAGTCATTATACATTATAGATGGCACTAAAAAAGATAGAGTGATATAGTAGAAAAAATAGAGTATAAAAAAATTGATTCACGGGCTCTGATATGACATCAACCGGTCCTGTGATTCCAAATCACCAGATTCATTGTGCAATTCGTGAGTTGAGTATAGTAATTAAGTAATAAAAACTCTATCGTCTCACTTTTAAAAAAAAATAAATAAAATTTCAGTCATTAAAGAATTGGATTTAAAAATAATTTCAATTTTAATCATTTATTTTCAATAGGATTTAATCCACTTTATTTTGGATCGAACGGCCCACCGCCTTTTATTTATTTTAATTCATTGGATTCAATCCAGTACAATAAATTACCCCATAACATAATACATAATAATAATATCTTGAATAAAAAAAGGTGTCCCACGCTCTATTGAAAAAATAAAACCCTTACTTTATTTTCAATTTTATTTTGGGTCCAACTCGATTTGAAGGCGAACAACTTCTAGTAGTTTTTTAGCTTCTACATTCTGTCTTTACATATCATGGAGTTCCATCCTTGTAGTTCAGTCAAGAAAGAATCTTAACCTTGCTTTGAATCTAACGCAACAACGGTTGCTGCATCGCGAATATTCTATCGATTGTTCTAACTATTTTATGTTTTTTCATCAAATCAAATACTATCATAATATATTTATTATTTATTGTATTGTACGACCAACTAAGTATTTGAAATGAAAAAATTCTAAAAAAAAAAAAACCTTTAACCATAAAAAGGGTTTCTAAATTTTGCATATAATTGAATTGTGTAAATATGATAATATCTTTGCATGAATTATTAGAACCCATCGATTCACACTTTCTCAAGATTTTCTATCTATTATGAAACCCATAATGGAAATCTTGACTTGAAATATTCTAAATAATTTTGGGGATTTTCTATTGTATTAATTTATTCCATAACATAAAGTTTATGCATATACAAAGAACAAAAAGGGAAGAAAGGAATTATGTAGCATTTCATTTCGGTACTGATCGAGGCTGCGTTGCTGTGCCGGAGGAAGGATAGCTATACTGATTCGATATACTCTAAATACACCTTTGGTACAAAATTGACGATCTCACAAAGATGAAATCTCAGTAGTTTTTTTCTCTTTACTGATCCCATCCATCTTTCGCGGAATCAATTCCCCTTTTTTAATGTACAAGAAAGAATTTGTGGAGCTCAGCATGTCTGGAAGCACGGGAGAACGTTCTTTTGCTGATATTATTACCAGTATTCGA